CCATGGCGTTACTCTACCACTGAGTTAAAAAGGCCTATTTGATTCAATTTCTGAATAAGCCACTAGCCACGATGATTCTAGTGTATATAATTATTATAAATAATAAGATATGTACATAAATATATCTTATCCACATAGTCACTCAGTCAGGAACGACAAATTGGATTTATCTAATGAGTATAGGTAAAATGGTTTATTGATATTGGATTTGATCAATGCAATGAATTGTTTCATCATAAGACCGATCCTAATGAAATTGATCAGCCCCATCCTACCGAAACGAAATTCATTTGATTGATACATGTACACCCACGAATTGAACATAGATCCATTCACCGAATCAGTGATAAAGCATTCGACTTGGCGAGAAAAACAATTTTCAATAACTTGTTGATCCCTCTCTTCCCCAAATTTCAAAATTTCTCGTTTTTGAATTTCTTGGCTTAGTGTGAGATGTAAATATACCTAACTAAACTAATCTTAACAATGAGTGAAAGTATGAGAAATGGAGTTTAATCCCGTTTAGAGCATATGGCAGACCAATCACTTCCCGAAGGGTACTAGCCTTCGTATTATAAAAAAATATATATATATATTTTTTTTATATAATAATATTTTTTATTTGATTTTTGTTTTTTCATTTTTTAGACGTTTCTTCTAATCACTATTTTCATTTGATATTCTATATGTTATTAATATAACTATATATTCCAATTTCAAAAATTATGTATATTATTTAATGTAGATTATTTAAATAAAAAAAATGCAATTCAATTTCAAATAAAAGAATTTATATATAGAATTCTATGGGGAATGGTGATTAGAATGAACGATTCATAAATAGAAATCACAAATCAAAAAATTCTATGGAATAATGAAAGACAGAAAAATCCTTCGAATTGCAGCATATTAGTCCATTATATTTATATTGACAATTTCAAAAAACTATTCATACTATAATCATAGTATGATGGCAGTCGGGCACGTATGCCCCCATCGTCTAGTGGTTCAGGACATCTCTCTTTCAAGGAGGCAGCGGGGATTCGACTTCCCCTGGGGGTAGGGTACTACGAAAGGAAGTTGATCATGGATTATCAATAAGCTTGGAATTGATTCTTCCCGGGTCGATGCCCGAGCGGTTAATGGGGACGGACTGTAAATTCGTTGGCAATATGTCTACGCTGGTTCAAATCCAGCTCGGCCCAATAATTCGCGGATCCACCATAAAATGATATAACCCATTTGTCCTTCTACAGAAATGCTTGACTTGATACGGAAGAATTAAAAAAAAAAAACTCTTTTTTGATTCATTGACAGATTGATTATCAATCAATCTGACAATAACGAAAACGAAAAAATAACTATTAATCCATGCTCCTCTCACTAAAGTACATGTCTCCGCGCATATCAATCTATTACTCGCGTCTCTGTCTGTTAGAATATGACAATTCGAATCAAAAATCTGCATAGAAAGGTTTGAAGGAAATTAAATCAACAACATATGTTGTACACTTTATTTCCCTGGGATTGTAGTTCAATTGGTCAGAGCACCGCCCTGTCAAGGCGGAAGCTGCGGGTTCGAGTCCCGTCAGTCCCGATGGATCCAATCCCATAAAAAAATATGCGAATTTCTATTTCTTCAACGAGTACTGATTGGTGGGAGAAAGACATATGTGACATATGTGAATTACCAGAATTATTGGTAGCATCATATTTTGGATTCGAAGGAATACCATAATGGGTCTAGCTTTTCTTTTTTGATTACGCCCGATTTTTGTAATTTGTAATGGAATAGTGTACTATACGTTTCCGGGAAGCACATACACAAAGAGAATTTGTACGATACAAAAAAAATTTAACATAGTCAACTTTGATCTAATTTTTCGTCTTAAAGCAAAATATATCCGTGCTATTGTTTGCTTGAGTTTGTTTATAACCAATGTGAGGGTAAAGGTAGTCTGATGAGACTTCATCAGATTATTGCATTGGACAAGAGGGCAATAGATTATAGAAAAGAAAGAATGCAAAAAATTAGAAATAAAAAAAACTTGATTGCATCAGGAATCCCATTTTGTTTCAATTCGTTATGTATAAAAGATCTTCCTATGTTATACTATTGAATTCTCGACGATGAATCGATTTGATAGCTACGATATTGTTATTCATGATATTTTAATACGATTCGATATCATCGAGATGCAATGCATCCCATTGAATTTACAAGCGAAACATTTATCATCTCTATGGGATTAAATCCCGAGTTATTTCGAATAAATAATGAAACAATGAGATTATGGAAGTAAATATTCTCGCATTTATTGCTACTGCACTGTTCATTCTAGTTCCTACCGCCTTTTTACTTATAATATACGTAAAAACAATCAGTCAAAGTGATTAATTTGAATTAATCTTGACTTTTTAGTTCTTATCAATGCTTGAAGATAAGAAAAATGAAAAGGATTCAAATTTCGCGTCTTAAATGAAATTGGTGGACTAGAATTATCAGTATTCTACGAGAGAAGTATTCTATGAGATCCGATAGTATGGTAGAAAGAAATATATGAATCCTTCTACCATACTATCTATTATTGTTATTGAAGTGTATAAAATTGTACTGTATAAAAATACAGGTTGAATATAGATCAATTTCAATTTTGAATATAGATGAATCTACAATATATATCTTTCTATTTATATATAGATATCATATCAATTACATATATGTAATGTTAATATACATAGTGGCCCAATTCTATTTCTTTGCTTAATAATTCATGTTGATTCCAATTAATCTGAAATGAAATAATCGAAAGGCCACTAATCTTTTTTTAGCATTCGAAAGAAGTAATTGATTGAGCAGTTGACCGATGATTCAGGGGTTCGGTTCCGTCGTAACTTTTTATCTTCGAATTTCGTTTCGAAAAGAATTAGCAAACCCCATCTTTGAAAAAAGTTTTGCAGAACGATCTATAAAATAAAACAAAAACTATCGATATAGTTTTATTCTTCAATTAGTAGTACGTCTAGAGTCCACTTCTTCCCCATACTACGAGTGAAAGAGAAAATGTAAAAACTACCATTAAAGCAGCCCAAGCGAGACTTACCATATCCATGTGAATTATGTCCCCTATCTCTATCAATATAAAAGAATTATTCCATTATTGCTCACTAATAATTATTATTCATTAATAATAGTGGAATCACTAGCGCATAGTCAAAAAGAGATTCGGACACAACACCATTGATGAAATAAAAAAAAATCGAATTATAACAAGTTATTATATGATTTCTAGTATAATCGAAAAAATGAAGCACAACTAAATCAAAAAAAAAGAGGCAGAGAAACTCTTGGAAGTATCAAAGGAGTCTTAGTAATATGTAGGAATAATAAGACCGAGTCTTTCTTTTGTTGCCCTGCATTTCATTACATTAAGTAAAAAGTATAAAAATAGAGAATCAAGATAGATCACTATCTATCACATACCCCTACTATTATTCCTTTCTCGTTTGATCTAATCTTTACTGTCTCCCGATTGTCTCTATGAAACAATCGGGAGATGGGATGGCCTATTACATGCGTGACTAGAGCTTATCCAAAAGAAAGAATTTCTTTTTGAATTAAAAAGAAAAAAAAGCCAATTATACATTCACTATAATATTGATTGAATACTCGAGCACTCAGATACTTTCATGAGTCCGTATATCGTATATAAAGTATCTTTCTCCTTTCCGTAACTAAATTGATTCCATAATTCAAGACCCAATCAGTAGACACTACATTAGTAGTCGAAGGGCTATCATATCAAGATTTAACGATTCTTTTTCATTAATCTACTAAATTCTTGAAACCTAGACGCAAGGATTTATAGCATTTTAGAGAACCCCAACGATGCTTAGAATCAAGCAAATCTAAAGAGGCTTTTTCTTCTGCTTACTTCTGCTGGAAAAAAATGATAAAGTTATATCAACAAAACATAAGAAGGTATTTCGATTCTTTTGTTTGTTGATGAGGCGGCACCCGGATTTGAACTGGGGAAAAAGGGATTTGCAGTCCCCCGCCTTACCGCTCGGCCATGCCGCCAAAACGATCCAAAATATTGGATTGGCTCTATCTCTTCGATTGATAGTATCTTAGAACACATAATATCTAAAACTAAAAACCGAAAAACTTTGCTTTCTTTTTCTATTGAAAGAAAATAAAAAATCCAATGGGGATTTTCGGTGACAAAATAAAAAATTCAGGACAAATGGGAACCGTTAACTTTAACTATTGACTGTGAATTCCTAAATGATTCTTGGATTCAAATTGAAAATTAGGTTTCCCTAATGATATAAGAAAAAAATCCCCAAATTGATACCTTACCTAACTAAATCTAAATTGATAGATAACTAATCATTACTAATCCGTATTGATTCGTTTCCATAACCATAAAAAATCCTTCTTAATTCAAATTATAATTAAGATTATTAGTATATGTAAACCCCAGAACATAAATGATTACTATTATCTAAATCGAATTGGGCATCTTATCTATATCAGATGCCAATAGGAAATTTTCGGAATTCCCTTTTTACAATTTTTTTTTTAACAGTGAAATCAACGACAAAGTTCCATGTTGTTAAAAAAATACAAAAAAATTCTAGATTGTTTCTGCAGATCAACTCTCGCATCTATTTATAGTACCCAATCAATTGGAATATCATAATAATGGTAGAAATTGACTCACTTTTGTTTTGATATAGATATTCTATACAAAACTCCATAAGTCTAAATGGAAATGGAATTTCCCAATTCCTTTGTATTTGATTTGTAGTTGTTGCAAATTCCAATTCCAATTTAAGTATCAAAGTCTCTTTATTCCTACGTTCATATGTATTTCATGCATTACATCTATTACACCTATGGAGTTAGGTAAAATTTCATGTGATTCAGTAAACATAATATAAATTCCATCATTGCTAGATCGATCCATTTGATGATGAATAAGCAAATAATGGGA